ATTCTACCGAACAAATGGCTATTCTCAACAAATCATAAGGATATTGGTACATTGTACCTAATCTTTGGTGCTTGGGCAGGTATAGTAGGAACATCGCTTAGCCTACTTATCCGCTCTGAACTCGGAAACCCAGGAATTCTCATTGGAGACGATCAAATCTATAATGTTATTGTTACAGCCCACGCTTTCATTATAATTTTCTTTATAGTGATACCAATCATAATTGGTGGGTTTGGAAATTGGCTTGTACCCCTAATGCTAGGGGCCCCCGACATAGCCTTTCCCCGTATAAATAACATAAGATTTTGACTGCTCCCCCCGTCTCTTTCTCTTTTACTAATAAGAAGAATTGTGGAAAATGGTGCTGGAACCGGATGAACAGTATACCCTCCACTTTCCTCTAATATTGCTCATGGGGGATCCTCAGTGGATTTAGCCATCTTTAGACTGCACCTAGCCGGAATCTCATCAATCTTAGGGGCAGTAAATTTCATTACCACTGTTATTAACATACGACCCGCAGGAATATCATTTGATCGTATACCACTATTTGTATGGGCAGTTGCTATTACAGCTCTTCTCCTACTTCTTTCCCTACCAGTTCTTGCAGGAGCAATCACTATACTTTTAACAGACCGAAACTTAAATACATCCTTCTTTGACCCAGCAGGAGGAGGGGATCCAATTTTATACCAACATTTATTTTGATTCTTTGGGCATCCTGAGGTTTACATTCTTATTCTGCCTGGATTTGGTATGATTTCCCATATTATTAGTCAAGAAAGAGGAAAAAAGGAAGCATTTGGCAGATTAGGGATAATCTACGCAATGATAGCAATTGGCCTACTAGGATTTGTTGTATGAGCTCATCATATATTTACAGTAGGTATAGATGTTGATACCCGGGCCTATTTTACTTCAGCTACTATAATCATTGCAGTTCCCACTGGAATTAAAATTTTCAGTTGACTAGCAACCCTTCATGGAACTCAGATTAATTATTCCCCATCAATATTATGAACCCTCGGTTTTGTATTCCTTTTCACTGTAGGGGGATTAACTGGTGTTGTCCTAGCTAATTCCTCTATTGACATTATCCTTCATGATACTTACTATGTAGTTGCACATTTCCACTATGTTCTATCAATAGGTGCAGTATTTGCTATTATAGCAGGATTTGTACAGTGATTCCCCCTATTTACTGGTTTATCATTAAATGAGAAACTATGTAAGATTCAATTTTTCATTATATTTATTGGAGTAAATTTAACCTTCTTTCCGCAGCATTTTTTAGGACTCAGAGGTATGCCTCGCCGTTACTCTGATTACCCTGATGCCTATTCCCTATGAAATATTATTTCATCTATTGGATCAATTATTTCATTAGTTGGAGTATTCCTAATGATTTTCATCATCTGAGAAGCATTTGCTGTTCACCGGAAAAGTCTACTTCCTCTAAACATAACAACTTCCATTGAATGGCTCCAAACCCTTCCTCCTGCAGAACATAGATATTCTGAACTTCCTATAATTTCTGCTAATTTCTAATATGGCAGAACAGTGCGGTGGATTTAAGCCCCATATACAAAGGCCAACCTTTTTTTAGAAATAGCAACCTGAAAAACCCTGCTTCTGCAAGACAGGTCTTCCCCCTTGATGGAACAACTAGCGTTTTTCCATGATCATACTCTGATGGTTTTAACCATCATTACGATCCTTGTAGGCCAATTAATGCTGAGGCTTTTCTTTAATAAATTTACCCATCGATATTTACTTGAAGGGCAACTAATTGAAGTGATCTGAACTATCCTACCCGCAATCACTTTAATTTTCATTGCTCTCCCCTCCCTTCGTTTAATCTATATTTTAGATGAAACCAATAACCCCCTATTAACTATTAAAACCATTGGACATCAATGGTATTGATCATATGAATATTCAGACTTTAAAAACATTGAATTTGACTCTTATATAATCCCTGCTAATGAAATAAAGTCATGAAATTTTCGTGCTCTCGACGTAGATAATCGTATCATTATTCCCTTTAAAACCCAAATTCGTATATTAGTAACCGCAGCTGATGTTATTCATTCATGAACAATCCCATCTCTAGGTACTAAAATTGATGCAACTCCAGGACGATTAAACCAAACTAGATTTTTGTCTAACCGGCCCGGCCTTTTATATGGGCAGTGTTCTGAAATCTGTGGTGCAAATCATAGTTTTATGCCTATTGTAGTAGAAAGAATTTCCCCAGGGTTTTTCATTAAATGAATTACTAAAATAACCCAGTCTTCATTAGATGGCTGAAAGCAAGCATTGGTCTCTTAAACCTTCTTATAGTAATTTAGCATTTACTTCTAATGGAAAAATTTAGTTAATAAATAACATTAGTTTGTCAAGCTAAAGTAAATATTTCAATATTAATTTTTAATACCACAAATAGCCCCCTTAAATTGATTGATACTTATAGGGTATTTCATTAGAATTTTAATAATTTTAAATTCATTGAATTTCTATACCTTTTTAAACTTTAAAAAACCTGAAAAATTACACTCTAAGACTTTCATAAAAATTAACTGAAAATGATTATAAATCTATTTTCCTCCTTTGACCCAGCATCTAACTGAAACATTTCACTTAACTGGTCTAGAAGACTAATTTGCCTCATTATTGCACCTTCAATATTTTGACTTATTCCCTCACGATTTAATCTTATTTGAATTAAAACTCTAACCATTCTTCATAAAGAATTTAAAACCCTGCTTGGGCCTACATCCAAAGGAAGAACCTTAATTTTTGTATCATTATTCTCCTTTATTCTAATTAATAATTTTATAGGATTATTCCCTTTCATTTTTACTAGAACAAGACACATAACAATAACCCTAGGATTAGCCTTACCCCTCTGATTGACATTCATTCTATTCGGATGAATTAATCATACCATTCATATACTTGCCCATTTGGTTCCTCAAGGAACCCCACCTATTCTTATACCTTTTATAGTATGTATTGAAACTATTAGAAATGTCATCCGGCCTGGAACCTTAGCCATCCGACTTTCAGCCAATATAATTGCCGGACACCTTTTAATAACTCTCCTAGGAAATACTGGGCAAACTCTTTCGATTATTATAATTAACTTTCTTATCATTATTCAAATACTACTTTTACTATTAGAATCAGCAGTAGCTATTATCCAATCTTATGTATTCGCAGTACTTTCCACTCTTTATTGTAGAGAAGTGAACTAATGCATAAAAATCACCCCTTCCATCTAGTTGATATTAGTCCATGACCTATCCTAGGGTCACTTAGTGCACTAATTCTAATATCAGGTCTTATCAAATGATTTCACCTATATAATTCTAATCTACTATTCATAGGATTAACCTCTATAATTTTAATTATATACCAATGATGACGAGATATTACACGAGAAGGAACATACCAAGGTCTTCACACTATAAATGTTACAATTGGATTACGATGGGGAATAATCCTATTTATTACATCTGAAGTGTTCTTTTTCATTAGGTTTTTCTGGGGTTTCTTTCACAACAGACTGGCCCCAGCTATTGACATCGGAATAATTTGACCTCCAAAAGGCATTCAAACCTTTAATCCAATTCAAATTCCCTTGCTTAATACTTTAATCCTGTTAACCTCGGGGCTTACTGTAACCTGAGCTCATCATAGGCTTATAGAAAATAACTACCAGCAAGCCATTCAAGGTCTAGCATTAACAGTAATTCTAGGTCTTTATTTTACCTTACTTCAAGGTTATGAATACTATGAATCTTCATTTTCAATTTCTGATGCTATTTATGGCTCTTCATTTTTTATGGCAACCGGCTTTCATGGATTACATGTAATTATTGGTACCACTTTCCTATCTATTTGCTTAGCCCGACATTACCTAGGGCATTTCTCTCAAATCCATCACTTTGGATTTGAAGCGGCAGCCTGATATTGACACTTCGTAGATGTAGTATGACTTTTCCTATATATTTCAATTTACTGGTGGGGTAGATAAGCCCAATATAAATTTATATAGTATAAAGCATTATTTTTGACTTCCAATCAAAAGACCTAGTTTCTAGTATAAATAATTTTTAATCTAATAATCATAGGATTTGTTATATTTAGAATCTCTATTCTGATGTTAGTAATTGTCAATCTAATTTCAAAAAAAACCTTCACCGACCGAGAGAAAAGATCCCCATTTGAATGTGGATTTGATCCTAAATCATCGGCTCGTTTACCCTTCTCTCTGCACTTCTTTTTAATTGCCGTTATCTTCCTTATTTTTGATGTAGAAATTACATTGCTATTTCCTCTAATTATTAGAATAAAAATGAGAAACCCTATAAATTACCTAATTGTATTAATGGTATTCATTATCATTCTTATTCTCGGGTTATTTCATGAATGAAATCAAGGCGCTTTAAATTGATCAACTTAACCTCAGGATAATAGTTAATTATAACATTTAATTTGCACTTAAAAAGTATTGAATAATCAATTTATCTTAAATAAGAAGCAAAAATTTGCCTTTAGTTTCGACCTAAAAATTTGATCAAAAGATCCTTATTTATTAATTGAAACCAAATAGCGGTATGTTACTGTTAATGACAAAATTGAATGTATATTCCAATTAAAGAAATATCAATAAATAAGCTTCTAACTTAACTAATAGCGTAATTACGTTAATATTTCTATATTAATTTATATAGTTTAACCAAAACATTACATTTTCAATGTAAAATTAAATCATTTTTATAAATATCCAGAAACCTGAGGTTTCCCTGGCATCTTCAGCGCCATGCTCTTACATAAGCTATCTAGATAAATTAAAATAAATATAAAAAAAACAATCATTATAATATAATATAACTTAATGCTATTCCCCATCAAAAATTGTATCAACCGAGATCCTTGCTTTAATTGCCTATATAGATTTTGGCTACCATAAAATTCAGTTCAACCTTGATCTAAATTCTTAATATAAAAATTACCCATATAAACAGGTAGATAATTTAAACCAAATGTTGAAAGGATGGGTATATTCCATATACCTGCTAAATAAAAAGATAAATTTTTGTACTTTAAAGAAGTATTAATAGAAATCAGAGTAAATTTAGCTGTTGAATAACCAATGATTACTCCAATAAAAATCATAAGTAAAGTTATCATCTTTAAAAGACTAGGTAAAACAATTAAATAAAGTTCATCGAAAATTAACCAAGAAAGTGCACTTCCTATAGTAATAACTAGGAAAATTAAACCCCCCATCCCCTTCAATATTACATAACTTTTCTCTGAAAGATTAATTAAACCTGAGAAATTTAATTCACCTACAAATAAATAGTACACTAAGCGAAATCTGTATCTTACAGTCAAACCAATGGAAATGAAAAAAATCATATAAATATAAAAGTTTAAATAATTCATTGACAAAACCTCAGCAATTAAATCCTTAGAGTAAAACCCTGATAAAAAAGGAATACCACAAAGGGAAAGATTGCAGATATTCATATATACACATGTTAATGGTAAAGAACTTACCAAACCCCCTATATAACGAATATCCTGGCAATTTGCTATTATATGAATAATATTGCCTGCACATATGAAAAGTAAAGCCTTAAACAAAGCATGTGTTAAAAGATGAAAAAATGCTAGCTTATAGTCACCTAAAGACAAAATTATTATCATTAAACCCAACTGGCTTAAAGTAGATAAAGCAATGATTTTTTTTAAATCAAATTCAAAATTAGCCCCTAATCCTGATATAAATATTGTTATTGAAGAAATGAATAATAAAAAATATAGTATTTCCTCTCTTATAGAATAATTAAAACGAATAAGCAGATAAACTCCAGCCGTAACTAAAGTAGAAGAATGTACAAGTGAAGAAACAGGAGTAGGAGCCGCCATGGCTGCTGGAAGCCAAGAAGAAAAGGGAATTTGTGCTCTTTTTGTTATAGCTGCTAAAATTACTAAAACAGTGATTACCACCATATATTCACTTCCCTTCATTTCCTCAAGGTAAAATACATAATTTCAACTCCCATAATTTAACATTCAAGCAATAGACATTAGTAAAGCCACATCCCCAATTCGATTAGTCAATGCAGTAATTATACCTGCATTGAACGACTTAACATTTTGATAGTAAATTACTAAACAATAAGAAACTAAGCCTAACCCATCTCATCCCAAAAGAATAGAGATTAGGTTAGGTCTAATAATTAACAATATTATAGAAAAAACAAATATAACCACTAATAGAATAAACCGGTCTAAATTTAAATCACCATGTATATACTCTTTTCTATAGAAAATAACTATAGCAGAAATAAACAATACAAACCTCATGAATAATATTGACATTCAATCAATCAAAATTGTCATCAAAATAGGTCTTGAATTCAATAGCAAAACCTCATATTCAAAAAAATATACTAAATTTTTAACCATTAGAAAAATCCTATGTGTAAAAAAAATTAATCTTAATACTAAAAAAAATGTAAAATATCGAATACAAATGTTCACGATTACTTAAAATGCAATGCATTTCTCTGACACCACAAGTCAGTGTTTTTAATAAACTATTTAAATATAGTCATAAACATATGAGTTCCCCCTTTAAAATTAAAACATTCAAAGGCAACCAATGTAAAAGTAAGAGTAAATACTCACGAAAATTACCTGCTGGGAAAGCATATAAACCAGAGTAAATCTTCCCATGTTGTCTAAAAGAATAAAGATATAAAGAATAAACAGCACCAAAAAATGACAATAATATTATAGCTACTATTCTAGTAAATTCATATGATAATAAACTGTTAATTAATATGATTTCCCCCATCAAATTTAAAGATGGAGGAGCCGCTATATTTGAAGAAGTAAATAAAAATCACCATAAAGAAAGGCTAGGAATAATATTAATCATACCCTTATTTATATATAGACTTCGTCTACCAGTACGTTCATAACTTAAATTAGCTAAACAGAAAAGGCCCGATGAACATAACCCATGAGCAATCATTATTATTAAAGCCCCTCTTATTCCCCAGAAATTTAAGGTTAAAATACCTCTAACAGTTAATCCTATATGAGCCACTGAAGAATAAGCAATTAAAGACTTAATATCTCTTTGTCGCAAACAGATGAGAGAAACCATTACCCCACCTACCAATCTTAATCCAATGAAAAAGTAATTAATTGTTAAACCTAAACCTAAAAATACAACTATTATTCGTATAAGTCCATATCCACCTAATTTTAGTATTACACCTGCTAAAATCATAGAGCCAGACACTGGAGCCTCAACATGAGCCTTGGGCAATCATAAATGAACAAAAAACAATGGAATTTTAATGAAAAATACTATATTTATACAAAGATATAGAACTATCTCATTTAATTCCAATTTTAAACAATTAAAATCTAAAGAACCATTAAACTTATAATAATAGAAAATAGCAATCATTATTGGTAACGACGCAAAAACAGTATAAAAAAGCATATAAATTCCTGCCTGTAAACGCTCAGGTTGGTAACCCCACCCTACGATTAACATTAATGTAGGAATAAGCCTAACTTCAAAGAAAATATAAAACACAAATAAATTCATTGAAGCAAAAGCCAGAAATAATGATAACATTAAACAAACTACAACAAATATAAAGAAACGCCTTCAAAAATTAGTATAGTAAATTTTCTGCCTAGCCAGAATCATTAAAGAACAGACTCAAAATCTCAGTATAATTATTAAATAAGAAATCAAGTCTACACCAAAAAAATAAGAAATATATATATATATATAATTAAACCTAAATATCAAAATGAAAAAGAAAGTCATTAATATTCATATAAACTGTAATAACCAAAAATAGTTTAAAAACACTAAAGGTATCATTATAAATAATATTAAAATAAACTTTATCATAATAAATTTAAACTCTGAAAGTAATCATTCCCATGTGTTCGAATTATTGAAACAAGAACTGATAACCCTAATGCACCCTCACAAACTCTAAAGGTTAAAAAAACCATAGAAAAAAAATAATCATTGCCTAAGACACTCAAATAAATAAATATATTGAAATATAGGGAAACAACTATCAACTCAATACTTAATAATATTAACAATAGATGTTTACGCTTTAAACTAAACATAATTAAACCTGAGAAAAACATTAATACCCCTGAATATAAATATACTATCATTAGTTTTAATAATTTAAAATAAAATATTGGTCTTGTAAACCAAAAATAAGTTTAACTTTTAAAACATCAGGAAAGAGAAAATTCTCATCTTTAATCTCCAAAATTAATATTTTAATAAACTATTACCTGAAATTTCCCTTATTATTATAAACATTGCATTTTCCATCCTATTTGTATTTTTAAATCACCCCCTATCACTAGGCTTGGTTATTCTTATTCAAACCACCTTAATTAGATTAATCTCAGGTAAATTCTGTTTAAACTTTTGATTCTCTTACATTCTGTTTCTCATTATAATTGGTGGTATACTAATTCTATTTATTTACATAACAAGAATCGCCTCAAATGAAAAATTCTCTATTAATTTTGGTGCCACAATTCTATTTTTAATATTAACCTTAATTAGAATCATTTCACTTTCCATTGAGACTCCCTTTATTGATCAATCAATTAAAAACGAAATATTAAATTCAAAATCAATTAACCTATCATTCTCAATAATTAAATTCACTAGGTTTCCCCTAAGTCTACTATTAATATTCATAATCATTTATCTTTTCATTACCCTAATTGCTATCGTAAAAATTATTGACAATAAGCAAGGACCCCTACGACCCAAAAACTAATGAAAACCCCTTTTCGTAAGATTTCCCCAGCTTTAAAAATTATTAATAATGCCCTGATTGATCTACCCTCCCCGTCTAATATCTCATTAATATGAAATTTCGGATCATTATTAGGATTATGTTTAATCATTCAAATTGTTACCGGAATTTTCCTAGCTATACACTACTGTCCAAACGTTAACTTAGCATTTGATAGTGTAATTCATATCTGTCGTGACGTTAATTATGGCTGGTTAATTCGAACCATTCATGCTAATGGAGCCTCTTTTTTCTTTATCAGAATCTATATACATGCAGGACGGGGAATTTACTATGGTTCATATAATCTAGTACACACTTGAACAATTGGTATCATTATTCTCTTTATAGTTATAGCAACAGCATTCCTAGGTTATGTTCTCCCATGAGGACAAATATCTTTTTGAGGAGCAACAGTAATTACCAACCTTTTATCAGCAATTCCTTATCTAGGAATTTCCATTGTTCAATGATTATGAGGGGGATTTGCTGTAGACAATGCAACTTTAACCCGATTCTTTGCCTTCCATTTTCTGTTACCTTTTATTGTTTCAGCTTTAGTAATAATTCATTTACTTTTCCTGCATCAAACTGGATCCAATAACCCCCTAGGGACAAACAGAAACATTGACAAAATCCCCTTCCATCCATACTTTACACTGAAGGATCTCATAGGGTTTGTCATTATAACTTCAGCCTTAATTATCCTCTCCCTAAGAAACCCCTACCTGCTAGGGGACCCTGATAACTTTACACCTGCTAATCCTCTTGTAACTCCAGTACACATTCAACCAGAATGGTATTTCCTATTTGCCTACGCAATCCTACGTTCAATTCCTAATAAGTTAGGAGGGGTCATTGCCCTAGTAATAAGAATCGCCATCTTATTTTTCCTACCTTTCACAAACAAAAAAAACTTCCTAAGAAATCAATTCTACCCTATAAATAAAGTTATATTTTGAATCTTAGTAACGACAGTAATTTTATTGACATGAATCGGAGCTCGACCAGTTGAAGATCCCTACATTTTTACAGGGCAAATCCTTACAGTTCTTTACTTCTCATTCTACATCATTAATCCAGTCATTTACCTCCTATGAGACAAAATCCTATATTATTAACTAATGAACTTGTAAAAGTATATATTTTGAAAATATAAAAAAGAGATGCCAATTCTCTATTAGTTTATACTAAATTTTATTAACTACATTAAAAAGATGAAAATCCTCATCTTTAAACAAAAAAAAAATAATAAATAATTAAGAGCACTAGGCAAGAATCTCTTCCAAGCTAAATACATTAACTTGTCATAACGAAAACGAGGTAAAGTCCCACGAGCCCAAATTCAAATAAAAGATACAAAAGTTAACTTTAAAAAAAACATGAAAGAATTCACATTACCCCCTATAAAAAGTAACACACAAATTATCCTTATAAATAAAATACTAGAATATTCAGCTAAAAAAATTAAAGCAAACCCCCCACTTCTATATTCAATATTAAAACCAGATACAAGTTCCGATTCACCCTCAGCAAAGTCAAAAGGCGTACGATTTGTTTCAGCCAAGCCAGAAATAACTCATATTAAACTTAAAGGAAACATTAAAAATAGTAGTCAAGTAAACTTTTGAATCTTAGTAAAATCTAGCAAATTCATACTTAAAATTAAATAAATAAACGACATCAAAATTAAAGCTAGACTTACCTCATAAGAAATTGTCTGAGCAACTGCCCGAAGTCTTCCTAAGAGAGAATATCTAGAATTTGAAGACCAACCAGCTAATATCAATCTATAAACTGAAAGACTAGAAACTCTCAGAAAAAAAAGAATAGACAAATTAAAGTTTAAATAAACTCTTAAAAAAGGTATCGATATTCATAATAACAATCTAATAGACAAATTAACAGCAGGAGCCATGTAATAAACATTAAAATTTGCTATAAAAGGAAAAGTCTGCTCTTTTGAAAAAAGCTTAATGGCATCTCTAAAAGGTTGCAAAAGACCTATGAATCCTACCTTATTAGGGCCCTTACGAATTTGAATGTAACCCAGCACCTTTCGCTCTAGTAAAGTTAAAAAAGCTACACCCACCAAAACACAAACTACTAAAAATAGTATTGTAATGAAAATTGATACAATATCAAAAAAATAAATTATTACTTGTAAAATCATTTACATTTAAGGATTCTAAATCCATTGCACTTCTCTGCCAAAATAATAATTTTATTCTAACATAAAATCTTATTTAAATATCTGGTCCTTTCGTACTAAAATATTTTAACTATAAAAGATAGAAACCAACCTGGCTCACGCCGGTTTAAACTCAGATCATGTAAAGTTTTAAAAGTCGAACAGACTTAATATCCTAGCTTCTGCACCAAGAATTAACTTTAATCCAACATCGAGGTCGCAACCTTTTTCATTGATAAGAACTCTCTGAAAAAATTACGCTGTTATCCCTAAGGTAATTTAATCTTTAAATCTTTAGTAAAGGATCATAAACTCATAAATCAATGTTATTATATAGAGAAGTTCATTCAATTCTCCTGTCACCCCAACAAAATAAGTATAATTATAAAAAATATAAAACCCTAAAATTTCCTATTATTATTACCTATTAAACTCTATAGGGTCTTCTCGTCTTTTTATTAAATCTAAGCTTTTTTACTTAAAAATAAAATTCTAATAAAATTAATATGAGACAGTTATTTCCTCATCCGACCATTCATTCCAGCTTTCAATTAAAAAACTAATGATTATGCTACCTTTGCACAGTCAAAATACTGCGGCTATTTAACACTCATGGAGCAGGCCAAACCTTAAAAAACTAGCAAAAAGACATGTTTTTAATAAACAGGTGAGAAATCATTTGCCGAATTCCTTATATTAACCTTGCCTTTTTCATTCACTCTACATTAAACTTTACTAATCCTACCATTATTTCTAATTAACTAAAATTAAAAAATATACCCTAATATTACACTTAAATTTTTAATAAATAAATCACACTTAATAATAAAATATAACATCCTTTTAAAGATGGAAAATTCTAATCCTACTTATTATTATTAACCAATGAATTTTAAGCCTTTATTCTAAAGCTCAACCCTTAGAATATTTAAACCTATCAAAATCCTAATTTATAATCACTAGAATAATCTATAGACATTAAATTAAATTAATTTCTTAGGGAACTAGATATATTATAAAACGAATAACGTTTCATTACTATAGTCCTATTATCAATGATTATGCCACATTAAAAAATATAGGTCCATAGCTCTTTATAATCCGAGAAAACTAAATAGTTAACTTTTTTTAGTAAACCCTGATACACAAGGTACAGAAAATCAATCCTTCTTTTCATTATACTAAAATATTCTATCACTATACTTTTAACTATAAATAACTATATTTGTTCTTTAACAATAATAAACAATCAATTTTTTGAATAAAATTTTATCCTAAAAAAATCTATTTAAATCTCTCAATTCAAATTAAATTGATTTAACAACTTCCCTTTTAATGTAACTAAAATGCTCTTTACAAGCTCTAATTTGAATTCTAGGCCCATTTTCCAATAGGCCTACTCTGTTACGACTTATTTCATCTTAAATGAAAGCGACGGGCGATATGTGCATATTTTAGAGCAAAATCACTTTAAATAAATATTTAAAATTACTTTCAAATCCAATTTATATAGGCTTTTCAAGCTCAATAACCAAACATAAATACAATGTAACCCATTTTAACTTTAAAATAAACTGCACCTTGACCTGAATTCTAATTCAATTTAATTAGATGAACATTTTCATTCTACTAAAATATTCTAACTACGGCGATATACAAGCTAAAATCTAAAGTAAAACTTATCGTGGATTATCAATTAAAAAACAGGTTCCTCTGAATAGACTAAAATACCGCCAAATTTTTTAATTTTTAAGATCATAACTATTAGTGGTTTTAACTATATAATTTAAATTCATAATAATAGGGTATCTAATCCTAGTCTAACATAGAATTTCTTAACTTCAAAAAAACATGAATAAATTCAACCAAACTTAAAATTTCACCTCATAAGTCCATGATTAATCTATAAAATTTATACATTTAATTACATTAAATAAAATTAGCCTGCATAATCTGTGTAACCGCAACTGCTGGCACAAATTTAGTCTATACTCAATGAAAATTCCTAAGTCTTAGAATCCTAAATCCTTAATTATATATACTGCTAATAATTATAGCCTTTTTAAGGTTTAATTTTTCAATAGATTACATATATATAAATTTCATAGCTAATCTCTAAGCCAAAATTGAACTTTTATTACAAACTAGAGCTATAATCTACAGTTAAGAATTATCCCCCCTTAACAGAATGGTGCCATTAAAAACCTCAGGATGCCTGCCTCCCTACCCCCATAGTCGGGTCAGACACTGTGATTAAAGGTTTTCCAATGATTGGATTAATCACTCTAATCACTTAAATAAGATTTTCTATGAAAAAAAAATTAACAATTATATTACAATTTTCACTTTAAACGAAACTTTTCTTATAAAACATAGATAAATTTAGACAAACTTTAATTTCATCAAATAAACCAATGAATAATAAATAAAATTTAAACACTTAATTACGCTAGATAAAATTAACCTGCATAATCCCCTTTATCAAAACCGAACAATAGAAAATCGCACCTAATGAAAATTTTAATCTATAACCCTTCATCCTTAATTTATACTATTAATAATGATAAATACTTTCAGTTTGATTTTTCAATAGATTATCTAAATATAAATTTCATAGCAAATTTTTAGGCTAAAATAAAACTTTTACTACAAACTAAGGATAAAATCTACAGTTAAGAATTATCCCCCCTTAACAGAATGGTGCCATTAAAAACCTCAGGATGCCTGCCTCCCTACCCCCATAGTCGGGTCAGACACTGTGATTAAAGGTTTTCCAATGATTGGATTAATCACTCTAATCACTTAAATAAGATTTTCTATGAAAAAAAAATTAACAATTATATTACAATTTTCACTTTAAACGAAACTTTTCTTATAAAACATAGATAAATTTAGACAAACTTTAATTTCATCAAATAAACCAATGAATAATAAATAAAATTTAAACACTTAATTACGCTAGATAAAATTAACCTGCATAATCCCCTTTATCAAAACCGAACAATAGAAAATCGCACCTAATGAAAATTTCAATCTATAACCCTTCATCCTTAATTTATACTATTAATAATGATAAATACTTTCAGTTTGATTTTTCAATAGATTATCTAAATATAAATTTCATAGCAAATTTTTAGGCTAAAATAAAACTTTTACTACAAACTAAGGATAAAATCTGCAATAATTGCCAGTGATTCCCTCTACAAAAATAAACCCATTAAAAACCTCAGGATGCCTAACCTCTCTACCCCCATAGTCGGGTTAAACACTGTAATTAAGTGTTTCCTAATGATTGGCTTAATCACTCTAATCACTTAAATAAGACTCTCTATAAAAAAAATTAACAATTATACTACATTTCACACTTTTAAACAAAACTTTTATTATAAAAAAAAAATATAAGCTACATTATTTTAATATAAGAATAAAAATAAAGTAATAACTCCAATGATATTTTAATTTTAATTAATTTTCTATCCAAATCTATAAAATGATAGATGAATTGTATATAAATAGGTTTTTTTTTTTTTTTATAAATAATATATTTATTATATATTAATTAAATCATTATATTTATTATACCTAATTATTTATTTATTATAATAGTAATTTGTATAAAATATATTAATAATGTTTATATATATATTAAATATTTATATATATATATACATATATAAATCCATTATATCAAATTATTGTATATTAAATTATAATTATTTAATAGATAAATAAATGAATTTAATAATCAGAGTCATTCTTTATTATTAATTATTGCTTTTCCAATAGGTTATTATACATCCTATACGATAATCATAGATTTAGAGATTATTAATATTAAATAGACTCTTCCTATTATTAATTTATCTATATTATTGATATATATAACATTTATATATATATTAAATAGTATATTATAAGATAATATATTAATATTGACTTTAACATTATATATATTAATATATAATAACATTAAACTTTAATTGAGTGAAAAAATTACGCAAAAACGCCCAAATTGACGCCCCAATCCAAAAAAAAAAAATCAAGCTTTGGATGAAAACCCCAATAAACGTCAAAATTAGGTCAAAAAAAAAATAAATTATAACGAATCTTTTTTGACCTGAAATTTAATTAGACATAAAAGATTGACTTTTTCTACCTTAACCCGACCATGTAGATTTCAAAAAATCACTTATTGATAAAGTTTTAGCAGAGTGCCTGAATAAAAAGGATTATCTTGATAGGATAAATCATGTACACCCTACCTCTGCTATATTTAGCAGAATTAAACTGCTTCCTGAAACATCAAAAGTTCCTATACATCATATACTAAAATATAAAAAGATAAGCTAAATAAGCTATTAGGTTCATACCCTAATTATGAGAGCCCCACCCTTTCTCTTTTTAATTTTAAAATTAAATAAAATTCTATTCTTTAACAGAATAATCCTGGGAACACTGATTGCAATCTCAGCATACTCGTGGCTTGGTATATGAATAGGTTTAGAAGTCAATCTCCTATCTATTATTCCCCTAATAAATTCATCTAAAAACATATATGCATCCGAAGCCTCCCTAAAATACTTCATTACCCAAACCATGGCTTCCCTAGTTTTGCTGCTCTCAATCATTTTAATACTGGTTTCAACTGAATTCATTACCCCCATAATGAATCCAGCCTTAGAAACCCTATTAAATTCAGCTTTATTAACAAAGCTAGGAGCGGCCCCCTTCCACTTCTGATTTCCTGAGGTTATAGAAGGCTTAAACTGATTTAACTGCTCAATTTTATTAACATGGCAGAAAATCGCACCTATGGTCCTTTTAATAAATAACCCTATACAAATAAATTTCATAACATTTATCATTTTAGCCTCCCTTATAGTAAGAACCCTAATAAGATTTAACCAAATTAGTTTGCGAAAAATCCTTGCCTTTTCCTCTATTAACCATATCGCCTGAATACTGGCAGCTAGGCTAGTATCATTTTCAGTTTGATTTATCTACCTTTTATCCTACATTGTAATTACATTGAATATTACATTCATGTTTAATCACGGAAAATTACTGTTTATAAATCAACTTCCCTTACTTTTGAGGCAAAATAAAATTTCTAAGCTTTCCTTAATGATTAATTTTTTCTCTTTGGGGGGATTACCTCCTTTCCTGGGATTTCTCCCTAAATGATTCACAATCAATTGAATGCTTATTCATGGGTTACCAATCCTAGCATTTATCCTGATTATTTTAACCTTAATTATGCTATTTGTCTATGTCCGAATTCTAATGCCTGCTATTCTCATTCAATACACCGAAAGAAAATTACCTGCTGAAAAGCTCAGTGGATTCTCTGTTTTTATATTTAACTTCATTTCCCTGTCTAGTTTAATTACCTGCACTTTTATATTTAACTTAATCTAAGGATTTAAGTTAAATACTAAACTAACAACCTTCAAAGTTGTAAATAGAGAAAGGCTCTAAGCCTTATCAAGCCTAAAAATTACTTACCTTTAAACTTGCAATTTAAAATCATTTACTTTGACTATTAAGCCTATGGTAGAAGAATCTAATTCGTGGATAAATTTACAGTTTATTGCCTATTACTCAGCC